TGGGTTCAATGCGAAAATTGTTATGGATTAAATTATAAGAAATTTTTAAAATCAAAAATGCATCTTTGTGAACAATGTGGATATCATTTGAAAATGAGTAGTTCAGATAGAATCGAACTTTTGATCGATCCGGGCACTTGGGAGCCTATGGATGAAGACATGGTCTCTCTGGATCCCATTGAATTTCATTCGGAGAAGGAGCCTTATAAAAATCGTATCGATTCTTATCAAAGAAAGACAGGATTAACCGAGGCTGTTCAAACAGGCAGAGGGCAACTAAACGGTATTACCGTAGCAATTGGGGTTATGGATTTTCAGTTTATGGGGGGTAGTATGGGATCCGTAGTCGGGGAGAAAATTACCCGTTTGATTGAATACGCTACTAAAGAATTTCTACCTCTTATTATAGTGTGTGCTTCCGGAGGGGCGCGCATGCAAGAAGGAAGTTTGAGCTTGATGCAAATGGCTAAAATATCTTCTGCTTTATATGATTATCAATCAAATAAAAAGTTATTCTATGTACCAATTCTTACATCTCCTACTACCGGTGGGGTGACAGCTAGTTTTGGTATGTTGGGGGATATCATTATTGCCGAACCCAATGCCTACATTGCCTTTGCGGGTAAAAGAGTAATTGAACAAACATTGAATAAAACAGTACCCGAGGGTTCACAAGCGGCTGAGTGATTTATTCCAGAAGGGCTTATTCGATCTAATCGTACCACGTAATCCTTTAAAAAGTGTTCTGAGTGAGTTATTTCAACTCCACACTTTCTTTCCTTTGAATCAAAATTAGAACATTAAGTTCAATTATTTTGAGCAAACAAGCAATTAGTTTTTTGGAATCCAAGTAAAAATTAGACGAATGGGGTTTTCTTTGTTGACATACGATCTAATTATATAAAGAATCAAAAGTCACAGAAAATCCGCCCCTTTTTCTATATTCCTGATTATTGATCAAGAAGCCTCTATTAACAAGATATAACAAGATAAAAGATCAAATTCTTATTTTCGTGAAATTAGGCAAATCAAAAAATTCTACTCTTCTCGTCATATATAATGAAAATCCATAAAATATAGAATTTTTTCTTTTTCTATATCTTACGATAATCCTATTTTTACTAAGAATCCCTGCTGGATGCGATTCTAACAAACCCTTCAATATATTATATTCAAATTCAATATAAATAGAATCGAATTAGAAATAGAATCTAATTAATTTTTAAGAAACTTTTTGCTTAGTATTAGTAAATGAAATTCGAAGACAAGAGCAAAAAATGAGAGAAAATAATATCTCATCCATATCCTTTCAAATCTTTCATGTAGAAAGATGAAAAACTACATTATATACTCACTTAGATAGATACTTAGATTTATACTTAATAGATATTAAGTAATAATAATAATTCCAATTTCGAATTATCAAATTATAATAAGATATCTTTATATATAATAAGATATCTTTATATTATAAATATAAAATATAAATAATAATAACAGGTACAAATAGTAAATCGAGGTACCCATTCTATGACAACTCTTAACTTTCCCTCTGTTTTGGTGCCTTTAGTAGGCCTAGTATTTCCGGCAATCGCAATGGCTTCTTTATTTCTTCATGTTCAAAAAAACAAGATTGTTTAGAGCCGATGGCACAAAATCTCATCTATTTTTTTTTCAAAACTGACGCTTGTATCATAACACAGATATCCATTTAGCAAAATATGCTATAAGCGGCTTCGGCCGAAAAACTCTTATGTCTCCAGAAAATGCTATGCTATAGGGGTCAATGGATTCTAGCTATTTTCAAATAGACCCGAATCGACGGATAGCTGAACTGTAAAGTTCGTCTATCTATATCTATTTGGCTATCTTTAGTGAGATCATACGAAGGGTATATTATTAGTTTAGATCTAACGAATTTAATGAATTACTCCTAAAGGATCACATCAAACTAGTGCTAGTTGATGCGAGTTACTTCGGAAACAAAAGGACTAAAGTCAAATTCATTTGGGATATTCTCTCAATTCCAAAAAAATCAACTGGATCAAGTATGAGTTGTCGATCAGAACATATATGGATAGAACCTATAACGGGGGCTCGAAAAATAAGTAATTTCTGCTGGGCTGTTATCCTTTTTTTAGGTTCATTAGGATTCTTGTTGGTTGGAACCTCGAGTTATCTTGGTAGAAATTTGATATCTTTATTTCCGTCTCAGGAAATAGTTTTTTTTCCACAAGGAATTGTGATGTCTTTCTATGGGATCGCGGGTCTTTTTATTAGCTCCTATTTGTGGTGCACAATTTCGTGGAATGTAGGTAGTGGTTATGATCGATTTGATAGAAAAGAGGGAATAGTGTGTATCTTTCGTTGGGGATTTCCTGGAAAAAATCGTCGGGTCTTCCTCCGATTTCTTATAAAAGATATTCAGTCTGTCAGAATAGAAGTTAAAGAAGGTATTTATGCTCGTCGTGTCCTTTATATGGATATCAGAGGCCAGGGA